TACTTAATAGAAATCAAAAAAGAGTTCTGATAACCCTGGAAAATTTCTAAACTACGACTAGGAATCTTTGATGAATGGAATTACAAACCATTATTATTTTGACACCCGAAAAGGGATTTCCCACATCCCTTTCGGGTGACGAAGACTAGTACGACGAATAATCCCCCTTAGAATCCCTTGTTCCCCTCATTTATGCCTACTCTCTTTATATTTGATATTCTCCACTTCCTTATCTTATGTTTAGTATATAGTTCTAGTCGAATTTGATTCTAGTAGAATAGAATCAAAACTATTGACACATTCTATGATATTTAAATGGGATAATAGTGACATCCTCCAACTTGTATTGGAAAAACAAAGACGGGGTAAAGTAAAATAGCCTTCTTCACAGTATATATATACTAGGATTTAGGAGTGCAGTACAAGAACTTCCCGACATCCGGTAGAAAAAGAATATAAATAAGCAAAAGACTTTTCGTAAATTTTTTGTTCCTACATAACATAATTTCCAAGAATAATTTTGTTCTTTTTACAAACTTAATGTTGATAAATGATAAATCCGCGGATCTAGAAATTCATTTCGGACAATTGGACCTTCTCAAACTGTTTCTTTTTAAGAACCAAAAAGATTTGTGCCAAAACAACAGATGCCAAAAAGAACAAAAGGCCTTGGACACGTAATGGATCTTGAAGTACTATTTCTGCATCTGCCTGACCAAACCCACCTACATTAGGATTACTTGTTAATGGTTGATCAAGTTTGATAGATTCGCCCTCTGAAACACGAAGTTCTGGTCCTGGAGGGATAATATCAAGCACTTCACGCCCATTCGCTGCATCCATTATGGTTATTTCGTATCCCCCTTTTTCTTTTCGTATGATTTTGTTTACTATACCCGCAGCTGTAGCATTATAAACCGTATTGTTACTTTTGTTCCCGTCGGGATAAATCTGACCCCTCCCCCTGTTCCCACCGACGTATATTGGATATTTTAAGAAGTGAGCATCTTTATTAGTTGCAGGGTTCGGGGAAAGAATAGGAAAAGTTATTTCACTATATTTCTGACCAGGAACTGGCCCTATCACAAGAATATTTTTTTTAGTGGGTCGGTAGGTCTGAAAAGACAGCTTTCCTATCTTTTCTTTCATCTCGGGCGAAATACGGTCGGAGGGGGCTAATTCAAACCCCTCTGGTAAAATAAGAACGGCCCCCACATTCAAAGACCCCTTTTTACCATTAGCAAGAACTTGTTTCAGTTGCATATCATACGGAATTCTAACAACTGCTTCAAATACAGTATCAGGGAGTACCGCTTGTGGAACCTCAATATCCACGGGCTTATTAGCTAAATGACAATTGGCGCATACAATGCGACCAGTTGCCTCTCGTGGATTTTCAAAACCCTGCTGCGCAAAAACGGGATATGCATTTGAAATTGATGCCCGAGTTATTATATATATCATGAGGGATACGGAAATGAATTGAGTAATCTCTCCCTTTAACGAAGAAAAGGTATTTCGAATTTGCATGGTCCAATCGTCGATCCCGAAAATTTCTACAATAGAATTAGGTAGGTCACTAATACAGTTCCCTATCCGCAATTCTGCTATTTACTGAAATAATTTTACTGGAATATAGGATTCCTGGAATCCGGGAGGGATCGGATCCTCTGGATGGGTAGAAAAAGTAAGGTAAGTACGGCTTTGAATGCTTTGCTTATGTACAAAATCCAAAATATTCTAATTGGATCATTGAATCGCTTTTCACTCAGTCATTGAATGATAAATCACTACAAGTGACGGAGATACACGATTTAAATAAGAAAAAAGCCAATATTTAAAAAACGTATCTAGAATGACGGGAAAAGTGGAAACAAGAACAGATAGAATAATATCATTATCATTATGAGCAAATCCAAAATCGTTGTAGGCATAGCCAATCAGTAGTTCCCAACCGCGAGGCGAATGGAATCCAATACATAAATCAGTTACGAAAAGAATCGAAAAGGCTTTTATTGTATCGCTTAAATTATATAGGAATTCTTGAACCCAAGAGTTAAGAATAAAAAGTTCTTCATTACACAGAATCGAATAACCACTTAGAATAACGAAGCAGATTGTATTTGTCCAGAAGTGAAAAATCGTATGGATATGATCCTCATCGTGCATCTTAATTAATTGAATTGTTTCTTTCGGGAGCCCTATACGAAGCTTTTCTAGACGTCTTTGCGGAAATTCCTTTATCATTTCGTCCAAGAGTAATAATTCCTCTAATTCTATGAATTTTTCTAGAATAGACTTTTCTTGAATATCATTCAAGAAGGTTTCGGGTTGACTAGTATTCCACCAATTTGTAACCCAGGATTCCAGACTTTTATTAAATGAGAGAGGGATCCACCAGGGCAAAAATACTATAAATACTATAGATGAAAGATATCTAAGGGGAATGGATGCGTTCTTTTTTTTTGTCATTTTTTCATCTGTGAGTTGTTAATGAACACACCTCATTCGTTGATTCTATGTGATCTAAAATTTCTATCAAGCATGAGTTCTATTACAAGGTATTGCGTCTATAAACCGAGTCCCCCCTTTTTTTTAGTTGTGATTCGGCGGTTAGTCCTTGAACCTAGTGTAGAAAAACTACAGAAATCGAAGAAGAATCCACTTCGAATTCTTCATTCCAATTCGAATTTGAATCAAGAAATAATAAAAAACAAAACAATATTGTTTCCAGATATCCCAATTGATGAAATGTTCGAAGCGATTCCCCCTTTCGATGAATGCCCGAAAGATTCAAATTCAAATAATGAATATATTCATATTATTTGAATTTCGAAATGAAAGAACTTTTTTTCTATTAAAAATGTAAAACGGAAACTCTCGCATATTCCGAAAAAAAAGGAGTCTTGAGGGGTTCCTCCTGCCGAGAAAGCATTTATTCTTATTCTGTTTATTCTTATTCTTCAGTTCATTTCTCAAAACCCTTCAATTGGTACACGCAAGAAATAGGCCAATTCCGCGGCCTTTTGCTCAATTTCTCGTGGAGTCAAATTCTCATCAGTACGATTCAAGGGAATGGCCCCCAAGCCTCTGCTTTCTATATAAAGGACACTACGAGCATAAATACCCTCTTTAACTTCTATTCTGATGGACTGAATATCTTTCATAAGGAATCGTAGAAAGATGCGGCGATTTTTTCCAGGAAATCCCCAACGAAAAATACACACTATTCCCTCTTTTGTATCAAATCGATCATAACCGCTACCTACATTCCATGTAATTGTGCACCACAAATAGGAACTAATAAAGAGACCCGCGATCCCGTAGAAAGACATCACGATCCCTTGTGGAAAAAAATTTATTTGCTGAGACGGAAATAAAGATAGCAAATTCCTATCAAGATAACTAGAAATTCCAACCACTAAGAATCCTAATGAACCTAAAAAAAGGATAAGGGCCCAGCAGACATTGCTTGTTTTGCGAGAGCCCGCTATAAATTCTATCCATATATATTCTGATCGCCAACTCATACATACTAGCTCCAGTTGCATTTTATTGGAATTGGGGAAATAACCAAAAGAAAATCAATTTTAGTTTACTTTTTTTGTTTCTGAAGTAACTCTCATCAACTAGTACTATTTTGATGTGAACTCTTAGCAGTAAGTCATTGAATTGGTTAGATCTAATAAAATACGAGCATCCCCTTCATATGATTCCCTATAGACCGGTCCATCCATATAGATACATTGATTTTCATTGCAGACATGAGTTCAGATCACAGCCTATTTCAGATCACAGCCTATTGTTGACAATAGATAGAATTAATTTACCTATAATATCATGTTTAGACATTAGACATGCATAAGAGCTCTTTCGTTTATGCTCGGAGAAAGCCGCTTCTTAGTCTTATACACTATTTTACTAAACGGATATCCGTCATCGCTAAGTCTTGAAAAAAAAAACTAGATGAGAGTTGACCTTGATCCGATCGGATTTAAAAAATCTTATTTTTTTCAAGATAAAGAAATAACGAAGCCATTGCCATTGCCGGAAATACTAGGCCCACTAAAGGGACTAAAATAGAGGGAAAGCTGTTGAGAATTGTCATAGAAAGGGTACCTCGATTTAATATTTGTACCTGTTACTGGTATATAGATATCCTATAATAATTCGAATTAATATTCTAATTATTATCATATTCTAATTCGTATATAAATGTATATTAAGTATACTTATATAATTGTATATAATTATACTAAGTATACTAAATAAGTATATATACTTAGCGCAAGGAATGTCGAACGGACCTATTCATCTTTCTACATGAACTAGATGTATGATAACCCATTTTCGTTATTATTATTACTTATTTTTTTTCTTCTGTTGTTCTTAGCTTCGGATTTCTTTTTGTAATTTGTAATACAAAAAGAAATTCTTACAAATTTCCGAAGAATTCTAACGAACCCGATCCAACAGCAGGGATTCCTAGGAAAATGGTCCTTGTTAGGAGATAGAGAAAGATGCAAGATTTTCTATTTTCTCTATTTGAATGATATATACATCCGCAAGAGGGGAACAAGAAATTCGTTCTATTTGCCCTGCCCACTAATTAATTCTAAGGAAGAATGCTTTTTTATGTTGTTTTGTTGAGAGAGGTTTACTGATTACTAATCTGTCATATCGGTAAAAAAAAAAGAATTATCTGCACGCTTCCTTGTACAAAGAAATCTTATGTCACCAAAGAAAAATCTATTCTTCGGATTTTGTTTTATTTTGATTCGGATAAACTAACTAACTAATTGTTAATTATTCGTCACAAAAAAAATTTCACTTAAGAACTCTACTGGAGTTTATTTTGATTCAAAGGAAAAAAGGCGTGGAACTGAAATAACTCGCTCAGAACACCTTTTAAAGGATTACGTGGTACGATTGGATCGAATAAGCCCTTATGGAATAAAAATTCAGCCGCTTGTGAACCCTCAGGTACTGTCTTATTCAAT